ATGAACTGGTTAAATTCTACCAATGCTAAAGAAATAGGAACCCTTTATTTAATTTTTGCAATATTTGCAGGAATGATAGGAACAGCTTTCTCTGTTCTGATTAGATTAGAATTATCTTCTCCGGGGGTTCAATTTTTACAAGGAGATCATCAATTATTTAATGTAATAATTTCAGCTCACGCTTTCATTATGATCTTCTTTATGGTAATGCCTGGACTAGTAGGAGGTTTTGGTAATTACTTCTTACCTATCCACTGTGGAAGTCCTGATATGGCTTTCCCTAGATTAAATAATATTTCATTCTGGTTATTACCACCATCATTAATTTTATTACTATTAAGTTCATTAGTAGAAAATGGAGCTGGTACAGGATGGACAGTTTATCCTCCTTTATCTGGTATTCAATCACACTCTGGTGGTTCTGTAGATTTAGCTATCTTCAGTTTACACCTTGCTGGGATATCTTCTTTATTAGGAGCTATAAACTTTATAACAACTACTCTAAATATGAGAACTAATGGTATGTCATTACATAAATTACCTCTTTTTGTATGGGCTATTTTTGTTACAGCTGTATTATTATTATTATCTTTACCTGTATTAGCTGGTGCTATTACAATGTTATTAACAGATAGAAACTTTAATACTAGCTTCTATGACCCTGCAGGTGGTGGTGATCCTATTTTATATCAGCACTTATTCTGGTTCTTTGGTCACCCTGAGGTTTATATTTTAATTATACCTGGTTTTGGTATTGTAAGTCATATTGTTTCTACATTCTCAGGTAAACCAATATTTGGTTACTTAGGTATGGTTTATGCTATGTTCTCTATTGGAATTTTAGGTTTCTTAGTATGGAGTCACCATATGTTCTCAGTAGGATTAGATGTTGATACTAGAGCTTATTTTACAGCTGCTACTATGGTAATTGCTGTACCTACTGGTATTAAAATTTTCTCTTGGTTGGCCACTTTATATGGAGGAAGTTTAAGATATAATACACCATTATTATTTGTATTAGGATTCTTGGCTTTATTCACTATAGGAGGTTTAACTGGAGTAATTTTATCTAATGCTTCACTAGATGTAGCTTTCCACGATACTTACTATGTAGTAGCTCACTTTCACTATGTATTATCTATGGGTGCAGTTTTTGCTCTATTTGCTGGATTCTATTATTGGGCTCCTAAAATTTTAGGAAGAAATTATAACGATTTCTTAGGTAAAATTCATTTCTGGACTTTATTTATTGGAGTAAATTTAACATTCTTCCCTCAACATTTCTTAGGTCTAGCCGGAATGCCTAGAAGAATACCAGATTATCCAGATGCATTTAGTGGATGGAATGTAATTTCTAGTTTCGGTTCATTAGTTTCAGTAGTAGCTACTGTTTTATTTGGTTATATTATCTATGATATTTTTGTTAACCAAACTGCTAGCTCTAATAACCCTTGGGCAGTACCATCATATTTCACAAGTGATGCTCAATTTAACAATGAAACTCAAACAACTAATACTTTAGAATGGACTTTAGCTAGTCCTATACCATTCCATGCATTCAAAATGTTACCTATCCAATCTTAGATAGAAGGATATTTAATTAGTTAAAATTATTCTTTAATAAATCCCCCCTTTCTTTAGAATAATATTGTATAATATTATTAGTCCTATACCATTCCATGCATTCAAAATGTTACCTATCCAATCTTAGATAGAAGGATATTTAATTAGTTAAAATTATTCTTTAATAAATCCCCCCTTTCTTTAGAATAATATTGTATAATATTATTCTAATAAAATAAAAATAATATAATATTCAAATTAGAATACTTTAAATAATTCTTGTAAATAAAATCATTACATTGCTATTTGTATAGTTTTGTTTTATAGTTTTAATTGTAAGTTAAATTTTAATAATTTAAAAAGGATTAGATATATAAAATATTCTTTCAATAGGAAGAAATTGAAAATTTTATATTCAAATCATTTGATTAAGTAGTAATAAATATAAACATGTTAAACGTTTAAATATGGAATTAAATTCTATTATGTTATTATAAAAATAGAATAAATTATATTTCTTATATTTTAATATATAAAAGATGGAACTAAGAAAATTAGTTATAGTTTAAAATATTTTTAATGTATTCAAATTAATATTTAAATTTGATTCAATTTATTTTAATTTAGATAATTATTTAAATATTTTAATAAATAAGTATTATTAGCTATCTTAATCTAGTATTAATATAATTATTATTATTTTAGGAAATATTTTTCATTTTAATAAGGTAGTATTCCTGGTAATAAATGGAAAATATAACAAATGAAGAAATTTTTATATAAATTAATTTTTTTTATTTATATTAATAAAAACTTCGTTTAAATTTAATTTATAAATTTTTATAATAAAAATTTTTATAAAAAACAAAATATGACAGCTTATAAATTAAAAAGTAAAAATCTAGAATCTAATAATTCAAACATTAAATTACAAAATTTATCTCTAGATAGTAGAATTTTACCTTTATTTAGAAATTCTTTACTTAGAAAAAGAAATGAAGAAATTCAAGTAGATATTAACAAATATAACCTTAATATTCAAAATATTCAAAGTAATTTAAATCAAAATTTTACTAATCAAATATTAAAGATTTTCTTAAAAGGAGTTACTTTATATAATCTTAATTTAAGAAACTTTTTATTACAAAATAATAAATTAAATCTAATACTTAATATAAAAAACGATAGAATATATGAATTAAATTCTAGAATATCAAATTTCTTAAGTCAAGTAAATACATTAATATTCGAATTAAATGTAAAAAGCATTACACCTCAAAATAATAATAGAAAAACATTAGTTAATAAAAGTGATACCTTATTTACCATACCTGTAACTAAAGATTTATTAAATAATTCTATTCAATACAGTAGAATTAAAGAAAACGGATTTAGAAAATTATTAATTATTCATAAAATACCTAAAGAAAAAATAACTATGGGTATAGAAAACAATAAAGAATTAATAGAATTTGGGAAAGAAATAATAAATGATTTAGATTATAAAATCTCTCAAAATATTAATTTAATTAATAAAATTAAAAAAATAAAAAAGTTTTAGATTTAGTAAGAGATACTTCTTTATTCTCTTTAGACAAAATTAAATTAAATTATAATCAATTTAATTCTAATCTAGTACTTAATGAACAATTAAATACTACGAATATTTCTATATCTGGAACTAGAACAGAAGAATTGAATTATAAAAAATTATTGCTAAATAAAATATTTAATTCAATTAAAAATTCAAATGAGATTAAAATAGAACATACAATAAATTCTATAATTAAAAATAAAGAATTTGATTATAAAATTGATTCAATACCTATGAATTCTAATCCTATATCTGTAGTTTATAATAATAATTCTGCTTTAGAAGGTAATAATATATTTAAGACTCCTATTATTAATAAATATTTGAAGGCATTAAGTAAATATAATATGATAAATAAAGGGATATCTATTTATTATTCTAATATAATAGGTTATAAATTTAATAGTGAAAATAATAAACTTATTAAAAATATATATAATTTATTAGTTTATTCATTTAAATCTATGTATTGTTTAATTAGTAAACCTGTTTTTGTGTTTACATCTAATAAAATCAGAATTCAATTATTTTATTACTTATTTATTCCAAATATTTTGAAAGCTAAAAAAATTTATAATTTTGGAGTTAAACAAAGAAATAATTTAAGAATTTATTTAACCTGGAAAAAAAGAAGAAATAAGATCAAAAAACTTTATAGAAATTTTAGAAAAATAAATATTAACACTAGAATTAAATTAAGAAAATTATATCTTTATAATTTAACTCAAATTTTCCCTAATAAATTTAAAAATTTATGTGAAATTTTAAGTAATCTATTAAAAAAACCTGTAGAATTAGATTTAATAAGATTACATTACCCTTATAATGATAGTAATATTTTAGCTAACTTCTTAGTAATTATGATTAATAGAATTAAATTAAGAATTTTAGTTAAAAGATTATTTGGTAAAGCTGTACTTAAAAATAAAAAATTCACTAGTACAAAAACTAATAAACTTCAGATTATACCGGCTTTCTTATCTGGTATTAATATTAAAGTAGCAGGAAGACTATTAAATAATAGAATTGTTCCTAGAAAAACTGTAAAAACAATTAGAAGAGGAGCAGTAGCTAAAGGAAAAATTAATTCTCTAGATGTAGCAAGATACACAACTAAAAACAAAAGAGGTGCTTATAGTATTACAGTATCCTCTGGACAAAATTTGTTTTAAATTAACTAAATTGCTATACACTTCTTCGATTAAATTTTAAAAACTATCTATTACATAAATTTGTAATATAATAACCCCCCTTATCCTTTCATATTATATCTTGATTTAAATTTAAGTTTTATTTACTTTAGTTTACTTTTTAAAATTATATTATTAAGTATAATAAAATAAAATTATAAAATTAAAAGAGGAGTTAATAAGGTAAAATTTTAAATAAAAAGGATATTAGTTGTAATAACATTTATTTAAATAATAAAATTTATAAAATATAATCTTAATTAGACCTATTATATGTAAACACATATTTTCTTTAATTTTTTTGTTTTTCATTCTAACTTATATCGTCTCATTTTAATTATGCTTATTTATTTAAAATAAGGGTGAAGTAAATATAGAGTGTAAAAAGGTTAAAATTTTTAAATAGTTACACTAAATTTATAATTTACTTTTTATTTAAGAATATAAAGGTTCGAATCCTTTACTCCTTAGATTATATTTACAAAATAAATTAAAGAAATTTTAATTATTAATAGTAAATATAAGAATACACATTAATGAATCTTAAGATACCAGTGAACTCAATTGTTTAAAAATTTTAACTAATAAATTAAAGAAAATCTGTCATTTAATGTTTAATAGTAATCACAAATCTTTAATTGATTTTCTTATCAACTTGGATAATACTACTTGAAGAAATAATTCATTATTTCTTTCTTTAGTTGTGAGAGGCTAAATTTTCTTATAGTTAAATTTTCCTATTAACATGATTTAACTTAAATCTATACTTAATTTGAGGAAATAATTCGATATTATCATTTTACTGCAATACAAATTAAAGTAATTTAATCCAATTTAAAGTTTTGTAGTAGATAAAATATAGTGTGTTAAATTTTTCAAATTTAAGGAAAGATAGAGTTAAATAAATAGGGAGTTGAGCGGCACTTGGTAACTAGCTCTTAAAGAATGTAAGTAAAATGTAAAATATTTCTATAAATTTGCTATTATAATAGGGATTATAATTTTTAATTATATAAAATATAAATTTATTAAATTATTACTAAATATTCTTATCTTCTTGAAAAAGGTAATTTATAAGTGATATTTGGAATGATATTATATAAAGTTTTTATATTTTTACTATACATCTTAGTCATCCTTCATACTTTTTTACTAGATTTTACAGAATAAAAATTTTTATTAAAGTAATATAAACTAACTCTGTTAATTCATTCTTAATTTTGTTTATAAAAATTTAAGCAAATTAAGATAGTAATTTATTCTCTATTTTAATTTTAATAATTAAAATTTATATTATTAATAGAGTAATTAGAAAGATGGAGGATATTTATAATAAGATAATCTAAATAGATTTTAAATTATGTAAGAGGAAAAAGTTAATTAAGATTAAAATTTAAAAAATCAACAAAAAAAGTTAAAATGTCTTTATATCTTTCAATTTTTAATACAATATATAACGATGCACCACAACCTTGGCAATTAGGTTTTCAAGATAGTGCTGCTCCTGGTTTTACAGGACTTGTAACATTACATAACACTATTGGATTTTATTTAGTTGTAATTTGCTTTGCAGTTGCTTGGGCTTTATTTTCTACTGTTTATTACTATAGTACCACAAAAAATCCTATAGCACATAAATACTTAACTCACGGGACTTTCTTAGAATTAATCTGGACAATTACACCAGCATTAATCTTAATTGCAATCGCTTTCCCTTCATTCAGATTATTATATTTATTGGATGAGGTAATTTCACCTACATTAACTATTAAAGTAGTAGGGCACCAATGGTATTGGTCTTATGAATATTCTGATTTTGTAACAGATAGTGGAGAATCTATTGATTTTGATTCATATATGATCCCTGAATCTGATTTAGAATTAGGTCAATTCAGATTATTAGATGTGGATAATAAATTAATAATTCCTGTAGATTGCCATATTAGATTAATTGTTACTGGTGCGGATGTTCTCCATTCTTTCGCAGTGCCTTCTTTAGGATTGAAAATAGATGGTGTACCTGGTAGATTAAATCAATTATCTTTCTTAGCTGAAAGACCTGGTACTTTCTATGGTCAATGTTCAGAAATTTGTGGAGTCTGGCATGGATTTATGCCTATTGTAGTTGAAGCAGTATCTTCTCAAGATTTCTTAGTTTGGGTTGACTCAGCTTCTCAATAACTCTTAAAATTTTAATACTAATAGTTTAAATTACTCTCTCCTTAATTCATTTAATATTTACTAAAAATAGATAAATTTTAATTTTTAGTTCATCCCCTCTCCTGTCTATACCTAATAAGTATTTAATATTTATTATTAATTATAATTCTTATAATATATTAAAATAGGAGGAAATATTTTATTTACCTTCCTATAATATAGATAGAGTATAAATAATAAATATTTTTATAATTTACTTTTATGTATTTAATAGATGGTTATTTTAAATTTTAAGTATAAAAATTTTAGGTAAATATGAAGCATCATATTTAGGGATTAGTATTAAAACCTTATATTTATTAAATTTATATTATGTTGATAAAATATAAATTAAAGACATTTTACGAGAATAAACAAAATTTTAATTAAACTAAATATTTAAGTATCTTTCAATTTTTAGTAGTAAATAAAAGTAGAATAAATTTAAGTGTCTATCCGAATTATATATTTTTTTATAATTATTTAATTGTAAATCAAAAGGTATTTCAGTATTTAAATATAAAAATTAAAAGAATATTAACTATGTTAATACCGTAAAATTATAACAATAAAATTAATTTTATTTATCAATTCTTATACTCTAATTATTCTCTAAAAATTTTAATAACCTTGAGTAAGAAAAAAAATATAAAAATTTAAAAGTAAAATACACTTACTTTTTCTATTTCTTTATATAGATTAAAAAACAAAATAAATTATTTAAATTTACTGTGATATCTTTATAAAGATAATTATAGGAGATTTAAATAAAAATTAAAATAATATAAATATTACATAAAATGCTTACTTCTTTAATACTTATTCCTATTATAGGTTCTCTATTAATATTATTAATTCAAGAGAACACAGATAAAGGTAAAAAACAGATAAAACAAATAGCTCTAACTACTTCGTTATTTAATTTCTTTATTTCTTTATTTATTTGGTATCAATTTGATTCAAATACTACTCAATATCAATTTGTTTCAGAATTTAATCAATTAAACTTTTGTCATTTAAATTTTGGAATAGATGGAATATCAATTTATTTTGTATTACTAACAACATTTGTAACACCAATTGCATTATTATCTAATTATACTAACATAAATAAAAATTTAAAAATTTTTGTTGTATCTTTCTTATTATTAGAAAGTTTACAGATATGTGCTTTTGTTTCATTAGATTTATTACTTTTCTATATTTTCTTCGAAAGTGTATTACCTGTTTTATTTATAGTAGTTATTATATTTGGACATGGTAATGATAGATTTAGATCTGCTTTCTTATTATTTTTATATACTTTAGCTGGAAGTTTACCTATGTTACTTTCTATTTTAGTAATATATAGTTATGTAGGATCTACGGATTTCCAATTAATTTCTTTATATGAAATAAGTTTAGATAGTCAAAAGTTATTATGGTTAGGATTTTTCATAGCTTTTGCAGTTAAAACTCCATTGTATCCCTTTATTATTTGGTTACCTAAAGCTCATGCTGATTCACCTTTAGCTGGTTCAATTATACTAGCAGCTACTATATTAAAATTAGCCACTTATGGTTATATTAGAGTATTAATTAATTTCTTACCTGATGCTACAAATTATTTTAGTCCTTTGGTACAAACTGTGGCAGTAATTGCAATTATTTATGCAAGTTTCTCTACTATAATACAACAAGATACAAAAAGATTGATCGCTTATAGTAGTATTGCTCATATGGGAGTAGTTGTTTTAGGTTTATTTTCTAATACAATACAAGGTATTGAAGGTGGAATATTATTAGCTTTAGCACACGGTTTTGTATCTCCAGCTTTATTCATATGTGTAGGAGGTATCATTTACGATAGAACTGGTACTAGAATAATTAATTATATTAGAGGTCTGGTAACTTATATGCCAGTATTTACAATTTTATTCTTTGTGTTCACATTAGCTAATACTGGAATTCCTTTATCTCTAAATTTCATAGGAGAACAATTATCATTAATTGGTATTTGGCAACAAAATCCTATTATAGCAGTACTAGGAGGTACAGGTATATTATTATCTGCATGTTATTCATTATTTTTATATAATAGGATCTCATATGGTAATTTATCACCATTATTAACACCAGTTAAAGATTTAAATAGAAGAGAGTATTATCTATTAATTAGTTTATTAATACCTACTATAGTTCTAGGTATATTACCTGATGTATTATTAAATTCTCTTCATATTTCTATATCTGCTTTATTATTCTCTATTTAATAATAAAACAAATTTTACTTTTAAATTTGTTTAGTTAAAATTTAAAATTTTATAATTATTATTAAGATTAAATAAATCCCTAGTGTTATAAGGTAACAACCTTAACACAACGTATTGTAAGTATAAAGTTTTTAGTTAAAATTTTCTATCTTACAATAATATTGTAACAGTTATCGGTAAATTAACTTAATTAAATTTTAATTTAATTTTTATGTTGTACATTGGATAAAACTTACGGATCAATCACCTAATTAAAATTTTGGTAATAATAAATATTAAAAATACTAAAATCAATACTTAAAACTATTAAAACCATTTAACAATGACTACTTTATTTATAAATTTATTAGCTTTTGGTACATTATTATCTAGTGTATTTTCCATTACATCTAAAAATCCAGTTATTTCAGTAATTTTTTTAATTACTACTTTTGTTCAAGCTGCTGGATATTTAATTCTTATTGGTATTAATTTTATTGGTGTATCATATGTTGTAATATATGTTGGAGCTATAGCTATTCTGTTCTTATTTGTAATTATGATGATTAATATTAAATTAACAGATATTTTAGAAACAGGGACTCAATATACAAAAAATTTACCATTGGGAGCAGCAATAGTTTCATTATTTATATTTATCATATTTACTATAATACCTTTCAATTTCAATAATGTTCCTTCTTTATCTATTTTATTAGATAAAATAACCTACTTAAATGGTATTTTATCAAATTCTAATGCAGTAACAATAAATTTAATCAATTCTATTGTAAATAATAATTTTTTAACCTCAAAGTCAGATATTATTATTACAGATTTCCAACAAATTGAAGTATTAGGACATGGTTTATACACTTATGGTGCAGTATTATTAATTACTTTAAGTGTTATATTATTATTAGCTATGTATGCTACAATTGTTATTTCTAAGTCTAAAATTTAGAATAATTTTATTTATTTATAATTTTAACCCCATTACTTGTCACAAATTTTAGTTGCCTTTATTTAAATTACCGCTATCATATGCTGGACCACATAAATTTAATAAGGAAATTTTACAATTAAATAATAATATCTCAACTTCATTAGTTATTTACGATATTCTAATCAAATATAGAATTAGATATAATCAATTAAATTCAACTTAAATTGAAGTTAAAATAGTGCTACAATATTAACCAGAAATAGTTAAATATAAAATTAAAGATAGACTAATAATGCTTCATAGATTAGAATTAAACGAATTATTAGTTGAAAGAACTATTATGTCTAAAATAAGTGAAGTATATCTATTAGGCCCTTTCACTAATAAAATTATTCTAATAAAATAAATATTATAATAATTAAAAAAGGAAAACAATTTTCAAAAAGGTGGGTAATCGACACAAATACAAATAAAAAATAATTGTAATAGGTGTTGTTATACATTATACTACTTTTTATAATTTTATCTTTAAATAAATATCAGTATAAAAGAGGCTAAGAAATGATTTTTATCTCTATTTTAACATTAATAGTGGCTAAGGCCCTTCCATCCTTAAATATTAAATTATCTCCTATTTATTTTACAAGAATATCAGCTATAATTTTCTTATATGCCGGAGCATTATCACTTAATACTCTATATATTCAGTCCATTGGATCAGGTATAGGTATATATAGCGGTTTCTTCCACATAACACAAATCTCCCAATTAATAGAATTCTTTCTATTAGTAATAGGATCTATGATATTAATAGCTTGGCCTTTACTACAAAATAATGAAAATACAAGTAAAATTATGAATTCTTATTCTACAGATTATTCTTTAATAGTAATATTCAGTACATTAGGTTCATGTTTATTAATATCATGTTCAGATTTAATATCAATGTATTTAAGTATAGAATTACAATCTTTTGGTTTATATATATTATCAACATTATATAGAGATTCTGAATCATCTACTTCAGCAGGTTTAAAATACTTCTTATTAGGTGGTCTATCTTCATGTATAATATTATTAGGATCAGGATTAATATATGCTTATACAGGTTTAACAAATTTTGAATCTCTCTATAGTTTAATTTCAGTATTAGAATATAATTATATTCTACAAGGATTAAGTTTAGGATTAATATTAATAGTAGTAGGATTTTTATTTAAAATAGCAGCAGCACCATTACATAATTGGTCTCCAGATGTATATGATGACACACCTACAATAGTTACAATATGGTTAACTATTATGCCTAAAATTGCAATACTAATTTTATTATTAGAATTATATACTCAAATTGGTATTATAGGAGGTGATACAAAATTAGTAATCAATACAAACGGATATGCAGAACTATTACAAATCTTAAATCTCAGTACTATAAGTAATATTTCAAATATTTCAACACAAAGTTTAAATAATATAATCGGTGAAATTTCTATGAATCTCTTAAAGAATTTATTATTAATAAGTTCATTATTATCATTAATAATAGGTACAGTAGTAGGATTAGCACAAACAAAAATAAAAAGATTATTAGCTTATAGTACAATTTCTCACATTGGATTTATTTTATTAGCTTTAGCTATTAATACTGAACAATCAATAGATTCACTTATTTTTTATATAATTCAATATACAATAACTAACTTAAATATTTTCTTAATTATTTTAGCTTTAGGTTATATAATTAAAATTTACCCTAATAAAAATAATATAAGATCTACACTATATAGTGGAGAGGAAAAAGATATTAAATATATATCAGAATTTAAAGGTCAATTTTTCTTAAATCCATTACTTAGTTTAAGTTTAGCAGTGTGTTTATTCTCTATGGCAGGTATCCCACCTTTAATAGGGTTTTTCTCTAAACTTTTTGTATTATATTCTGCAGTTCAAAGTGGATATTATTTTATATCTATAGTAGCTATATTAGTAAGTGTAGTTAGTGCTTCTTATTATTTAAAAATTATAAAAGTTCTTCACACTTTACCTGAAGAAGAAGATACAAATTATTCAATAGAAAAGGAAACAATATCTACAGAAAATCTTTCACAAACAGAAAATAAGGGAGTAATTACGAATAGTAAAGTGGAAGTGCAAAACTCTATCTTAACTAACTTCCATAGTTATTTAATTTCTAGTTTAACTTTATCAATCTTATTGTTTATTTTAAAACCTACTTTAATCTTAAATAGTACTCAATTACTGTCTTTATCTTTATTTAATTTATAATGAGTAATTTATTTTTTCTATTTATTTTTGTTCCTATTTTAGGATTTGTTTTACTAGGTTTAAATATTTTATTAGCACCTCATAGACCTGATGAATCTAAAGTTTCAGCTTATGAATGTGGTTTCAGTCCTGTTTATGGTCAAACTAGATCTACTTTCCAAATTCATTTTTACTTAGTGGGTATGTTATTCTTAATTTTTGATCTTGAAATCTTATTACTATTCCCTATTGCAGTTACATTATATCAAGTTTCTACTTTTGGTTTCTGTATAGCATTAATATTCTTTATTGTATTAACAATTGGATTTGTATTAGAAATTGGATCTGGTGCTATCCAACTTTCAAACCTTAATTTAGAAAAAGAGAATAACTAAATAAAAATATTTATAATATTTTTCATATTATTAATATTTAACCCCTTTCAACTTCACTTTTCTTTTCTCTCTTTAAACCTTTAACTTGAATTATAGAATATTAACATAATATATAATTTATTTATATAAATTAGTGTCTAATAATAGTTTTTAGATTATATTTGGGTGTTATATTAATTTTAAAATTAAAATTTTTATAAATATGGTACAAAAATTAAAACTACTATACTAAAAGTATCGATGACAATATTGTATAACATCATAAATATATATCATGTAGATATAAGTAATTCAAAGGGGTTATTAAGGAAAACTACTGCAAATTTATAAAAAAGGAGGTATAATACCAAAAGCTTCAGAAAGAATATAATATTTATATTCTTTTCTAATATGAAAATTATAAGCGATCCTAAGGTAAACCTTTATAAAAATTACTTCCTGAAGTAAAACATTTTATTAAGGAAAGGAAAGGAAATCAACCGAGACTCCGAAAGTAATGGTGAGTGAAATCGGATTAGCCTAAAATTCTTTCGATAATTGAATAATTTAAACCAATTTTCTATTTTTATAATAGAGTTTTGGTATTATTTAGCATAATTTATTTAATTCTTTTCAATACGAAAATAATTTATATTTTATGTTCCATAGAAGGTCAAATACAAAAGTCCTGTAGATTATTAAAGAAAAATATAATTTATTATATTAAAATAGTAAGTACGATGAGAGATAACTTGTTGGAAAATAGGGGAACCATCCTCTAAGGCTAAGTATTATAAGTTTAGCGATAGTGAAAAAGTACTGTAAAGGAAAAGTTTGAAAAGCGAGTGGTAAACAAATAGTGAATTATTAAAATTTTTATTTAATAATGAATCGGTGAAATAGATCTTGAATTAGTAACTCTATAAGCAGTCGGAATTCAACTTAAAATCATATAAGGTAAATGAATGACGGCGTACCTTTTGCATAATGGGTCAGCAAGTTAATAGGAGTAGCAAGGTTTAAAGCCCTAGCGAAAGCGACTGGACTATAATATAAATAAAAATTTTATATTAAAATAGTGATGGATAAGTTACTTCTATTAGACCCGAAGCCAGGTGATCTTACCAAGACCAGATTATAATGGATCGAACGGGTGAATGTTGCATAATTCTCCGATGAGTTTTGGTAAGCGGTGAAATGCCAATCTGACCTGGTGATAGCTGGTTTTCTACCGAAACATATTTAAGTATGACGTCTACACAAGATTTATGGAGGTACAGCAAGGCAATTCCCAACAAGTATAAAATTATTATTAAATCAATAATAAAATTTATATGCGTTTAGGTTGCGGGGATCTCGAAAATCTTACCTTTGGAAGCGAAACTCGGAATTACATAAATTGATGGTAGATATTCAGACTACTCATGCTAAGTTGGGTAGTCAAGACGGAAACAGCCGAGAACACAGATCAAGGTCCCAAATGATTGTTAAGTGAAATTAAGGATGTAGCATAATCGTATACAGCTGTGAAGTGAGCCTGGCAGTCGCTACTTTTAATGAACGTTTGTAACAACGCATCAGCAGTAAAGATAGTCGCGCCTAAAATTTAACGGGTCTTAAACAATCAACCGATATCGTGTTGGTTAAGAATAAAATAAATTAACTTATTTTTATTCTTAATCTAGGTAGTAGAACATTCAGTCAAACCAATAATAAAATAGTGTTTCATTATTTTTAGGATACTGAAGAGAGAATGCTGACATGAGTAACGTAAAAAGAAGTTATAATACTTCTCGCCGAATACGAAAGGGTTGCAAATTGGAAAGGTTAATCCGTTTTGTGTGAATGCGGCCTCTAAGGACCAAAACCAAAGTTTTGGCTGATGAGTATAAAATAGAAAGTCCATATATTAAAAAAATGGACCAGGAAAACAATATTTTTGTTAATTTTATTTTAACAATAAACTACCGTACCCTAAACCGACACAGGTTCGTAGGTAGAGTATACTAAGGCGTAGAGCTAAAAGTTGTTAAGGAACTCGGCAAATTCACCTCATAAGTTAGACGACAAGAGGTACCATTTATGATTTTATATTAAGGCCTTTATTTATTTACTTCCAATTTTTAACAGAAAGGGTTAAAGAAATATTAATGAAGGAGATATCATAATTGATCTTAAAATGGTGGCACAGAATCGGAGGCCACGACTGTTTACTAAAAACACAACACAGTGCAATCATTAATATGGTAGTATACTGTGTGAAATTTGCCCAATGCCATTAATATAAAAGCGGTCATAGGAAACTGTGACTAATTGAAAATCTGGTTAATAGCGGTCTTAACCATGAGGATCCTAAGGTAGCAAAATAAATTGGCCATTAAATGTGGTCCGGTATCAATAATGTAACGATGGCCTCACTGTCTCTACAACTTGCTCAGTGAAATTGAATTACGCGTGCAGATGCGCGTTACCTCCAGTGGGACGGGAAGACCCTATGCAGCTTTACTGTAGTTAGTTATCACATGAATCTAGAACAACTTTAATTAATAGTGAATAGGTAAGTCGATAGACGTATAGTGGAAACCTTACAATTAAGGTTGGGTTTGTGTTTACCTTATACACCATTAAAGAGATATCTTTAAAAATAAGAATGTTTCTTAGTGGTACGAAGGGAGAGTTGACTAATTGGCAGTTTGACTGGGGCGGTCGTCTTTAATAGAGTAGCAAAGTACAACCAAATATTTCATAATTTAAATAAATATTTTATATTTTATTCTTAATTGAATTAGATTATAAAATATTAAAACAAATAACTTTTCCCTTAAACAGGGACTGTTGTAAAATAACAGAAAAGTAAAATGTTTAAACTAAAACAAAACTTTGTCTTTAACTTCAAATCTTCTTTCTTATTCTTAATGTAAGAAGAAAAGAAGAATAAGACTTAGTCTAAACATAACATAAAATTTTTACAAGGTATAGCTAGAAATTGAATGGAGATCAATCAACCAGTGAAGGGTTGCGCAGAGTTCAATGGCGGAAAGCATGCTTAACTGAAAGACTCAAAAGTCGCACAGATACGTAAGTAGGGCATAGTGACCCCTCGCTATAGTATGGAATAGACGGGGATCAATTGATAAAAGTTACGCTAGGGATAACAGGCTGATAGCCGACGAGAGTACACATTGTCTCGGCTGTTTGGCACCTCGATGTCGACTCATCCTATCCTCCGGGGGAAGAAGCTTGGAAGGGTTCGGCTGTTCGCCGATTAAAAGGGTACGTGAGTTGGGTTTAATACGACGTGAGTCAGTATGGTCCCTATCTTCTGGAGGAATAAGTAGTAAAAAGGGGCAGACCTTCTAGTACGAAAGGACCAATAGGCTGTGTTTCTCTAGTGCACCAATTGTTTTTACTTTTTGTAAGGGACCTTTACTTCTTAAAAAAGTATTGGAAAAATCCTTTTTAACTTTTGTGCAAAAAGTTTTTACTCAAAATCATAAAATGGTAATGAGATAAAGGTAACAAATAGGAACGCATAGTTGGGTAGCCACAAACATAATAGATAAGTGCTGAATGTCTCTCAAGCAAGAATCTAACCCCTAGATACTAATAAAATGGATCTCTACTAATATTATTAGAATAGAGTATAAAACCATTAATTAAGAAATAGAACATTTCTAGATAGGCTACAAATGTACATACTGTAAAGTATTTAGTTTAGTAGTACTAATTTATAAAGAAACTTGATGTTAAAGGTTGTGACTTTATATTTTTAATTAAAAATTTTTAATATGTAATGCAGAAAGGTAATTTGTTAAATATTATATTTAATATTACTGCTACATAATTATATGTATTTGTATAATTATCTTTACAAGAATTAATATTTTTAGTTTAACTGTTTTTAAACATTAATAAAAGATAATATTAAATTTTAATCCAAAAGTTAATAAATTAAACATCCAGTTTTAACTATTATTTACTTAAATGTAGTAAAGCCTTTTTAGTTTATTAATTTAAGCAAAATATTAAAAATTTAATATTAATTCTTAACAATATAGGATATATGGGAAACTATGGAAGTATTTAATTAATATGCCATTCTGGATATGTATAACGTTAGCCTTATATATAAATTTTTAAAATTAAGCAGAGTGTAGTAAAGGTAATGAGATCTTTAACTAGTAACAGATGGTTAAAGAAGATGAAATCTTAAATTAATTAAGATTATTTAATTTATACTATAAAGGTTATTCTCTATTTATGTGATTTAAAACAAAAAATTTTGTTTTTAATTTTATATAATTAAATATTGAGAAATAAAATTTGCTTTAATATTTTAAAATAATTAAATCTTGAGTATTTTTATTATTATATTTATTAAATTAAAAGAGTTAATATATTTAAACTTATCTTTTTATTTTTAATAAATTCTTATTATAAAGTTATAAAATTTTCAATTATAAAAAGTAAAATTTTGTAGGACCTCTTTTTAAAGTACAATATTTTATTCATTTAATAAAGGTAATATTATACAATTTTATCTTACATAAAATTTTGCAATTACAGTTTACAATTAAATATAAAGTTACTATGTTAGGTAGGAGATTTAAAATTTTAATCTTCTATACTTTACAATTAAAAATTTAAATTGTATATAAAATATTTAATATTGCTTACGAAAAATAGTATTCGTTTTTAATTCTTCTTTATATCTAAAAGGGCTAAGTTTACAGATGGTTCTGTAGTAGACCTGCAAAGTCTTTCTATTTAAGGTTCAATTCCTTCTTAGCTCTATAAATATTTAGTGGCCTCTATATATGCTTTACTAATATATCTATAAAATTTACCACCTATTTTAGGTATTATTTATTAGAATTTAAGAAATGTGTGTTAAATACTGCAAAAGCTAAAAATAATTAAGTTAAAAAAATTTAAGTTTATATCAGTTCTCTTAGTTCAATAGGTTAGAACTACATTCTTCTAAAGTGTTAATTTTGGTTCGAGTCCAAAAGAGAACTATATTTATGTTTTACTAAATATTATGTATTTAAATACAATATAAAAGAAGTTAAGTTATACAAAATACAATATTAATATAATAATTTAATTAAAGCTTATAATTTAATGGTTAGAACAAAAATTTATAAATAATAAGTAGAAGTTAAAATCTTCTTAAATTTAACTTAGTAAATATTATTAATAAAATAAAAAATAAACAATCGTCATAGTGTCAACAATTATCTGTTATTTTATTTTAAATAGTAATAGAATTTCTACTTTTCTTTGTATACTTATAGTATTTCAAATTTTAATGCTATTATAAGTATAATAATTTAAATATAATTCAAATAATTTGAAAGTTATTAATATAAAAATTTGTTATTTTATATTTAAATTAAAGGTAAAATTGTATAAAGGTTTTATTATATAATAAAAATATAAAATATTATTTAATAAATTAACTTGATATAAAATCAAGACAGTATAATGTTTAATACAGTGAATTTATTACTGTTTTATTTAATATATACAATAAAATAGATATTTATAAATTATACAATTGTATAAAATTATAAAAATATTATAAAAATATAATTAATCAATAAAAAAAATGATAACTCAAAATTTAATGTCAACGCTTATAGGTGTTCTTCTTAATTTAATAGATGTCTTATGTGTAATTCTACCTGTTTTGATGGCTATAGCTTTTATGACTATTATAGATAGAAAACAATTAGCTGCTCATCAAAGAAGAGTAGGACCAAATACTGTAGGATATTATGGAATTCTTCAACCTTTTGCGGATGCTTTAAAATTGATTCTTAAAGAAACTGTATTTCCAACTCAATCTAATAAAGTAATATTTTATATAGCACCAATTACTACATTAGTGTTTAGTTTATTAGGGTGGGGTATAATTCCTTTTGGACAAGGGTTAACTATATCTGACTTATCTATAGGTATCTTATATACATTAGCTTTATCTTCTTTAGGAGTATATGGAGTGCTGTTAGCAGGTTGGTCTGCTAATTCTAAATATGCCTTTTTAGGTTCACTTAGATCTACTGCAGCTATGATTTCATATGAATTAATTTTAAGTTCTGCCGTACTTATTATTATTTTATTCACAGGATCTTTAAATTTCACAACTATTATAGAAACTCAACAATCGATCTGGTTTATTGTGCCTTTATTACCTGTATTTATATTTTATTTCATTGCAATTCTTGCGGAAACTTCAAGAACTCCTTTTGATTTACAAGAAGCCGAATCTGAATTAGTTGCTGGATTCTTTACTGAACATTCTGCAGTACCTTTTGTATTCTTCTTCCTTGGAGAATATTCATCTATAGTTTTATTCAGTTGTATTACTGCAATGTTCTTCTTAGGAGGATATAATATGCCTGAGTTATTTGTAAATGAATCTGTAATTAATCTACAATCTATATTCTTAGGTTTAAAGACTTGTATTTTCTGTTTCTTATTCGTATGGTTTAGAGCAACTTTACCTAGATTAAGATATGATCAATTAATAGATTTATGTTGGTTAAATTTATTACCAGTAGCTGTAGCATTTATTATACTTGTTCCAAGTATTTTAGTAGCTTTCGATGTTTCACCTTATTAAAATAAAATAATTATTATTATTAGTTAATATAATTTTATCCCCTTTAATAACATTCGTTGTTTAATATTTATAAAAAATTAATATAAACAACTAAATATAAATAATTTATATTATAACTATTACTAGTTATAAGGATGTTGAAAAAAAAATTTTAATAGTTTATATTGAGAAAATTTATTGGTACCAATATAAAAGAAGTTAAGTTATACAAAATAGAATATTAATATAATAATTTAATTAAAACTTATAATTTAATGGTTAGAATAATTCTTGATGAGAATAAGTAGAAGTTAAAATCTTCTTAAGCTTAAATTAGAAATATTTATATTTATGAATAATAAAATAATAAACAATCGTCATAGTGTCAATAATTTAATAAAATTTATTAAATACTCTATTGATATTTATTTTTATAATAACTATAAATAGAGAGAGAATTATTATTTATAATTAAAAAAACAAAATATCAAATCTAATTTATTTTTATAATAACTCGAGTCTTATGACTACTTGTAATAAGAATAACTCCGAGTTTTATCGGAGCTTGACTTATTATTTAAAGCTATTTTAATTTATTTACCATAACATAAGTTGTTATTAAGAGAGTTTTGTTTCTTTCTTTCACTTATTCTATCAAGTGGAATATATAAAATATATAAAATTTTATATATAAACAAAGATAAGTTTAATTATAAATTAAAAAGTACAAATATAAAAAAATTATAATATGAGATTATTAAAAACCCACGTATTACTTAGATTATTAAATTCATATCTAGTAGATTCGCCAGAACCAGCTAATATTTCATATTTATGGAATTTCGGTTCTTTATTAGCTACATGTTTAGGGATACAAATACTTACAGGTGCTTTCTTAGCAATGCACTATACACCTAACGTAGATTTCGCCTTTAATAGTGTAGAACATATTATGAGAGATGTAAATAATGGTTGGATTATTAGATATACACACGCTAATGTAGCTTCATTCTTCTTCATTTTTGTATATATGCATATAGCTAAAGGATTATATTACGGTTCTTATAAAACTCCTAGAGTTTTACTTTGGTCTATAGGAGTAATAATTCTTATCCTTATGATGGCTATTGCTTTCTTAGGTTATGTACTTCCATATGGTCAAATGAGTTTATGGGGTGCTACTGTAATTACTAATTTATTATCAGCTATTCCTGTATTTGGACAAGATATTGTAGAATTTGTTTGGGGAGGATTCAGTGTAAATAATGCTACATTAAATAGATTCTTCTCTCTACACTATTTATTACCTTTTGTATTAGCAGCTTTAGCTCTAGCACATGTAATTGCATTACATGAACATGGTTCAAATAATCCTAATGGAGTATCTTCTAATGGAGATAGATTAGCATTCCATCCTTATTTTATATTCAAAGATCTTGTAACTATATTTGCATTTTTCTTAGCTCTATCAATTATGGTATTCTTCTATCCAAATTTATTAGGACACTCAGATAATTATATACCAGCTGATCCTATGGTAACACCACCTTCAATTGTACCTGAATGGTATTTATTACCTTACTATGCAATTTTAAGATCAATTCCTAATAAATTATTAGGAGTAATAGCAATGTTTGGTTCATTATTAATATTATTAGTATTACCATTTACAGATTTATCTAGAATAAGAGGAAATCAATTTAGACCTGCTATGAAATTAGCTTTCTGGTTCTTTGTTGTTGATTTCTTTATCTTAATGTGGATAGGTTCACAACACCCTACAACTCCTTATGTAGAAATAGGTCAAGTAGCTACAGCTTTCTACTTTGCATGGTTCTTATTTATTGTACCTATAATTGGAATAATCGAAAATACATTATTCGATATAGCTTTAGATAAATAATAATTAAATTATTATTACCCCCTCCTATAAATTAAGTAATCAGGGATTATTTTTTAAATTTATTATAAAAATTTTATCTTAACCTATTAAATTTTACTTTTTAATTATATTTATAATTAAAAATTTTTAAGCAGTGTTTTATATATTAAGTAATAATTAAAGTTACATTTTGTGTAAATAAATGTGCAGATTTATATAAAAGAGGTAAATTTAGTTTAATGGTCAAATGACGTTTTGTGGCGACGATGTTAAGAGTTCGATTCTCTTATTTTACCCTTATAAAATTTTATATTTTAACTGATATTATTTGATTTAATTTATATATAAATTAATATAAGGAAAAAAATATAGTAAAATTTTAAATTATCTACATTAAAAGAGTTAATAAATATTGCGTGAAGCAAATAAAATACGGATAATAAAATTTATCCTAATTATCATAAAGAATTTAATTTTGGTTCTGATTGAACGTTTTTCAGTAGTTTTGAGACATGCAAATCGTTATACTTAGAATTATTATATTAAAATATCAAATAGTAACTAAATTTAATATAATACTAATAAGAATAAGGTGTAAAGGTGAGTATTGTAAATCAGATACCTTATAGTCTTCTTAATTCGGAGATATTTTTATTTCTGGAGAAGATCCATTTTACTATTTATGGATTTTATATCTATTATATTCTAAATTTATATATTTCTAAAAAGTATGTAAATAAAGAATATAGTTTAGATGAAGGATACTTATTAGAATAACTCTATATTATCTTTTTTAAGAGGAAAAGTAGTTTATTTTCAATAAGGATAAGTAAAAAGATAAATTAGCTATTTATCAAGAAAGGAAAGTTTCTGCTATAAGATTCGATTTATTTTGTTTAATGGTAGTTGGTAGGGTAAAGGCCTACCAAGCCTACGATCAAAAGCCAAGTTTGATAGAACAGATGGCCACATTGGGAGTGAAATGCCCCAAGTAGTATTTAACTACCAGCAGTCAAGAATATTAGTCAATGCTCGTAAGAGTGAACTAGCTAACTGAAATCACTTGAGACATAAATATGTTAAATGTGATAAGGTAAGGAAAAAAACTGATGTTACCTTACTATTAGTGTTGTCCAAATCTGGTGCCAGCAGACGCGGTAATACCAGAAACGCAAACGTTAATCGTCTTTATCAGGCGTAAAGGGTTTGTAGGCTGCTTTTACTATTTCTATTTAAAAAGCTATGAAAATTCAGTTAAATAGATATACAATAAAAGCTAGAATCAAATGGAGGATAAGCCGAATAATACTTAGAGTAGGGATGATATCCATAGATACTAAGGGGAATACTAAAGGTGAAAGCTTTTATCTACTAATGATTGACGCTGAGAAACGAAGGTGAGAATAGGAAATAGGATTAGATACCCAGATACCTCTCACAGTCAACGATGAATGGTGGTTTGTTAGTTTTAATAAAAACTGATAACGATGCTAACGCGATAACCATTCCGCCTTGCGAGTACGGTTGCAAAACTTAAACCAAAAAAATTAGTCGGTCTCGAAGCAAACGCAGTGGAGCATGTTATTTAATACGAAAGTACGCGTAAAATCTTACCAGTTCTTGCATAGCCATTTTGTAACTAGCCTAAAAACTAGAACTTTTAAATAAGTAGCAGAATGAGTAATAATCTAATTATGTTTATTAGATTATTCGTTTACAGGTGTTGCATGGCTGTCGTCAGTCCGTGTTTTGAGAAGTTAGGTTAACTCCGCTAACGGACGCAATCCCTGTTGTTAATTTATACTTAACAATTAATGAATTTTATATATTTTCATTTGGGGCTAAGACAAGTCGTTATGATCCTCATGAACTGGGCTATAGACGTGCTACAAAAACTTTTACAAAGTGAAGCAAAACCATACCCTTGTACTCTTTGTGGAATAAAATCTATAAATTAAGTTAATATTTAATTAAATATTAAATAATAGGGTAATAAGGATTAGCTAATCATTAAAAAAAGTTAAATAATTAAATTATAAACGAATTGTCGCCTGTAATTCGGAGACATGAAGTAGGAATTGCGAGTAATCATTGATCACTACGCAATGGTGAAGTTGGAATTCGGGATGAACTAACTGTCTGTCGCTGGGAAGGAGCTTAAATTGGGGGAAACTGCCACGAAATTATATCTTAAACAAATATATACACATAAATAATAATATTTGCAAATATATTATTATTTAATTTAATCTTATTTAGATTAAAATTAAGTGTAGTTTATTGCTATTTATAGTCATTTAATTAAAAAAAACATCTTTGTTAAGCTAATTAGTATCAGTTAACCTAATTAAGTAACATTTCAAAAGTCATAGCAAGGTAGTGGTACTGGAAAGTGCTGCTGTAAAATAAAATATCGAAATTTAACCCCCTCTCTAAAATAAACAATAATAATATTATTAATTAAATAAGAACAAATTAGAAAGGTGTTGAAAAGAGTAAAATTTGTATCGCTTCTTAACTTTTTATTATAGAATAAAAGGAGTTAGCTGAGTGGTTTAGCAGTAAATTTACACTTTACAGACAATGTTTCGATTACATTACTCCTTAATTTTATTTATTAAATTTTTAATTTAAAACAAATAGTCATATGTTAATAGTTAGTCTAATTTTATTTATCAATTAGAAGTATAATAATTTGCTGTTACTTAAAGATAAGTAATAAAGGTATTTTATTAATATACTAAAAATTTTTACTCAAAAGATATAAATTATATTTATACATACAATAAAAGATTATATAATCTGGAAAATTAAAATTATAAATACATACAATAATAATATTATTATATAATCATTTATATAATAGTTATAGTTAGAATCAAAATAATACTTTGATAATGAATATGTTTATCGTTTTTATATGATCAAATTTTATATTTATATGACCTATATTCAATAATAATATTATTCGTTAAATTTAAATGCTAATATATGGCACTTATCTTTAATTTTATTTTTATGTGCTTTAATTATTAAATTTATATTGTTTACATAATATAAGATATATAACATATATCAAAAGATAAAATTTATAGGCGAGTATGCCGAAATTGGTAGCCGGGTGAGTCTTAGGAACTCATAATTTTATTAATTGTAAGAGTTCAAGTCTCTTTACTCGTATTATTAAAAATAAAATATCTATTGTTTTAGAATATAGCTATAATATCTTTATAAATTTGACTACTCAAATTAAATCTATTATATTTATTTACCTTCTAATTATTTTTAAATTCTTAAATGGGTAGGATACTTAATATCCTATTTAAATTTAAGGTGGTTTAAGAATAATACTGTATTTAATTAAAAAATTTTAATTAATTTAAAAGAGTATTAAAAAAAACTAAACAAATTTTTGTTTAATTAATTTTCTTCAATTTTTAATATGTTAGACGCTATCAGTACGCTATTAATAATATAATTATGTTAGCAGCAGCAAAATACATTGGAGCTGGTTTAGCTTGTTCAGGATTAATCGGAGCTGGGGCAGGAATTGGAACTGTGTTCGGATCATTAATTTTAGCTACAGCTAGAAACCCTCAACTTAGAGGACAATTATTCTCTTATGCAATCTTAGGATTCGCTTTAGCAGAAGCTACAGGATTGTTCGCTTTAATGATGGGATTCTTATTACTTTACTCATAATTTTTATTTAAATAATTTATAATAATAATAATTTATAACCCCCTTATTAAATAATATTAATTAATATTACTTAATAACATCACTTTCGGTTATAAGAATAATTAAATCAGTTTATGCTTCAATGTAAAATGTAATAATTTTTTTTAAATTATCTCTATTAAATTTGTTATTAGAAGGAATTGTTTTAATGTACCCTTTGGGTTTATAATTAATATTACCTTTTTTAATTAATAATATTTCATTAATTTGAAGATCGATTAGATATACTTCATTTTTTCTAGACATTATCGTTCTTTCAATTAAAATTTCATGTTCTTCCATTTTAGGAACTGTAATAAGTTTATCTACGAATTTATAAATAACAATTGAAGGATCATCTTGTAATGATATTATGATTTCTACTTGAGTAGGTGATATAAATTTGAAATCTATTTTATATTTAATTATAGATTCAATTTTAACTATTTCTGTCGAACAATTTTTATTTAGTTTTTTAAAATTAACTAAAAACATAGATGAACCTAAGAAATCTAATGGTATTTTAAATATTTTTAAGGGATCCATGTATTTGATTTCGGTTTCTTTGTCTTCTTAAATTAATTTATTAATTCTAATATTTTATTATTACAATTATATAGTTTAAATATACTTATTATTATTTTTCTTATTTTATTTTATTTTATTTTTTTAGGGGTTAAAACGAGATATAGAAAATAGAAAAGTTTAAATTTAAATTTTTGTTTAATCTAATGTTAATTAAATTATTTTGTGTGTGTTTGTTTTTTTTTAATTTATATTAAAAGTATTATTATTATTTTAATATTTTAACAGTATAATTAAAATTTAAAAAAGTAGTTAACTATTACTACAAATAAAAATTAAAAACTAGTTAATAAGTTACAATATTCTTAATATAATGCTTCATGTTTTTAAAGCCGAAAAAAGGAATCGAACCTTCTTTTTACCGTCATGAGTGGTATGTTTTAACCTTTTAAACTATTTCAGCTTGAAATATAATAATACTTTATTATAATAATATTATTTTATTGGTATTTTATATTTTATATATTTAATAAGTAAATTTGTAATTTAATACTAAATTTTAAAGATAATTATAGAAGGAATCTAATATACTATTTAAAGTATATTTTTATTTTTAATTTTTGAGTTAGTAAATTTTTTTACTCAGAAAAGTTTGGCTTATATTCAATTACCTTATATTTGGGGAGGGGTAATCCCTTCTAGTTTTAATAGAAGGAGAGTTAGAGTATCTATAAAACTAATTAAGTAAATCTTTTTAAATTTTACAATTTAAAACTAAGTAATTTATACTAATTACTATTTATTGTTAATAATAAATTATTAAGATTTAATTTACAAATTTATTGCACTACTTAAATTCTTTATTAAATATTACTTCGCCTTCTTGCTAATTATTTTAGCGTAAATATAGAAAAAGTTAATTTATTTATAGATGATAGTAGTGTTTAAACTGGATGAATCTAAATATTAAAAAGTTATGATATAGGAGTTAAATTTAATAACTTTTTTTTAAAACTTAAATTTAATAAATAATAACATACTTAAGTGTTAAATATTTTTAATTTTATTATTTTTTTTGTAATAGAACTTAAAGTTAAAATTTTCTTTTCTTGATTCATATTCTCCACAAAATTTCTTTTATTTTTATAAAAATATTTCCTTATTTAACCTAGAACCTTCCTTAATTTTATTTACTAAAATTTTTATAAATATTTTATTTTTATTTTTATTTAATAATGTAAAATTACAGAATTAGATATCTTAACTCTTTCTTTTAAATATTCAGAAGTATACATAATAATTTTTTATGTCCTCACTAATTCCATAGATTTATCTGTTAATCAAATATAATTAAGTATTAAAATTTTTAATTCCTAAATATATTTTCTTCCGTCATATTTTGACATACTGTTTATATATTAAAACAACAGTCTTTCAATTTGAATTAATTACAAATTTTTGTAATATAAAATATTTTATGAATATTTATATTTCCTCAATAATATTTAAATTAGATAATTAAAATACTCTATCTATATTTTTAAATATAAAATATATATTTTATCTATATTAATATATTAAATATAATTGTTAATGTGTTCTACAAATATAATTTGTATAGGGAAACATAGTTAATCGAGAGATGAAAATTAAAATTCAGATTATATTTAATTACAAATTAATTAAGTTAAATTTTTATTAGAATAAGAATTTATATTTTATTTTTATTATTAAAAATAAGAAAAATATCTAAGAAATTTAAATAATTAATAAAACTCATTATTTATAGCAATTTTATAATTGTTTAATTATATTTACGTTTAAATTAAAAGCAATAAATAAGCCCAAGAAGAATTGAACTTCTACTTATTCCTCATCAAGAAATCATTCTAACCGTTAAATTATAGGCTTTAATTAAATTATTATATAATATTTAATATATACGAATAATCAGATTCGAACTGATGCCTCCTACTTGGAAGGTAGGAATTATAACCACTTAACTATACTCGTTATTTTGTTTTTTATTTTTTATTTTTATATTATACATATTTTATACAATTAATATAAAAAAGAATATGTGTTATATACGAGCCCTTCCAGATTCGAACTGGGACCACCCTAATTGACAATTAGGTACTCTACCTATTAAGCTAAGGGCCCTTTACTTTATATTATAATTTAGTTATGATTCTAGCTTTTCTAGAATTTACTCTTAAATATATATAATAAAATATAATTTCTCGGTTTTACTTAATTATGTCTTCTTTTATTAAAATTTTGTTTTTTATTTTTGCAAGAATGAGGTGATTCGAACACCTACCAGTGATTTTGGAGATCACCATACTAACCTATTAATACTACACTCTCTATTTTTAAATTTTAATTAAATACTTTATAAATATATATTTATTTTTTATTTTATAAATTTTGATACCTTAATCATAATAATTATATAAAGTTATATTGCTCCTTTTAAATATTAAATTATTTTTAATAAAATCATAGATTGATGTTTTAAATTAGAAAATTTTAATTTATTTATTTTAGATAAGGTATTTATTCCTCTTATTTTATACAAAATTGATTGATACTGATTTTATTTTATAATTGGTGATTAACTTTATTCCAATAAAAAAAATAGAATTTCTTATTTAAGTTAAATTCTATTCTATGACTAAAATTATAGGAAAGGGGGAATATTTTATATAAAACATATATTTAAAATATCTTAAATTAAGATAATTAAGCTCCGCCCCAGAAATATACAGCAACGAATAAAAATAACCATACTACATCAACAAAGTGCCAATATAGAATACTTGCTTCAAACCCGTGATGTGTAGTTCTAGTTAATTGATAATTAATCAATCTGATATATCCTACTAAAATGAAAATTGTTCCTACAATAACATGTAAACCGTGAAGACCAGTAGAAGCATAAAATGCAGAACCGTATACTCCATCAGACATAGAGAATCCTGCTTCAGAATACTCATAGTATTGTAATAGAGTGAAAGCAATTGCTAATACAAGTGTTAAAAATACACCATCAATTGCAGCTTTTCTATTTCCAGCTAATAAAGCATGATGTGCATAAGTAATAAATGCACCACTGGATAATAATAAGAAAGTGTTTAGTAAAGGAATTGCAAAAGGATCTAAAGGAGTAATTCCCATTGGAGGCCAAGAACCTCCAATTTCTACAGCAGGAGAAAGACTAGAGTGGAAGAAAGCCCAGAATACAGAGAAGAAAGCAAACACTTCACTAACAATGAAAAGTAATACACCTAACATTAAACCGTGTCTTACTTCTTTTGTATGATCTCCTAAATATGTTCCTTCTGTAATTACATCTCTAAACCATAAAGTCATACCAAAAAGAGTTAAAATGAATCCTGTTGTTAATACAATTCCACCATTTAAGAAACCATGCATATATAAAACTGCTCCTACTGTTAAATTTAACAATGAGAAACTAAGTAATATAGGCCAAGGTGATGGAGTTACTAAATGAAAAGGAAAATATTGAAATTTAGTTACATAATTTTTCATTCTTGAAATTTTATAATTATATTTAATTTATTACCGATATCAAGGTCTCATTTCCTTTTTTATATTTATGATTTGTGGCTCGATCAATAGGATAAATCTTTATAAAAAGGAATGGTTAAAACAATGTCCACTTTTTTAAATAATAGTGGTTTGCTTAATCTTGATTGCTAAAATTGAAGTAATATACCTCTCTTTTAAAGTAAATTTTAATTTGGGTATTATTAAAATATAATAAAATTTTACATCTAAATATAATGTAATATTTAATTAATAATAATTTATAAATATAATTTATTTATTTATATAAATAAAATAATATAATAATATATAAAAATTTTATAAAACAATAATAAAAGAGACAGAAACTTATAAATTGTTAAAAATATAATAACAAAAATAACTATTAATTACAATATTATCTAATTTATTAGAATAAATTAAGGGGGAATCTGATAACGGTAATCAGTTGTATTTGCATTACAAATATGATAGTTCAAATCTATCTTTCTCCATTAAACTTCCTATTATTTCGTTATTATATTAATATAAATAAATGTATTAATTTAACTACTTTCCGATTTATTTATCCTATATTAAATACGATTTGTTTAAAGTTTTCCAATAAATATTGGTGTAACTTGAGTAATAAATTTCAGAAAAAAATAAAATTGAATATATAATAAACTAAATTTTATTTAAAAAGTAAATATAAAATTATATGTATCAAAAATTATTATATTAGTTTAATAAATAGTTTTATAAAGCTAAATTTATTTATTTTGTTTTTTTAATATTATAATATATTAAGAGCCTCGGTTGCTTAGTGGTCAAAGCGCTATACTGAAGATATAGATATGGAAGTTCAATTCTCCCCCAAGGCAAAATAATACGTATCTTACTTTCAACTTTATTTAGCTATAATATCAATTAATAAAATATCTACAATGATAGAAGAAGTACATGAATATTAAATATACACAAAATAGCCGGAATAGTTTAAATGGTTAAAACGTTATCCTTGTAAGATTGAAATATTGGTTCAATTCCAGTTTTCGGCTTAATTAATTTATAGGTTATATATATTATATAATATTTAAACTAAATATTATATTTAGTAGAATATATTCATAAAAAGAGGAATAAATTGTTTTGAGTTGTAGTTTAATTTGGCAAAACACCATTTTTTGGTAATGGCTGATATCAGTTCGAATCTGGTCAACTCAGTTTTGTTTTCAATATAAATTCTAAAATTTTATTAGATATATTGGTTATTATTATTATTATAAAATTAATATTAACTATTAATAATAGTAAAAGTTAATTTAACTTAGGATAATCTACTCTTTCGAATAAAATAAAATAAGTAAAAATATTCTCTTTAATAAAAATTTTTATAAGAAAGCAGAACTCGAGTGGTGGAGTGTCCCCCTTTTAAGGGGACAGTCTTGGTTCAAGTCCAAGTGTTTTCAATATAGGAATATTTATTCATCTTAGCAATATTTATATAAATATCTAAAATTTACGTATATAAATTAGAAGTGTATTGTAAATAATAAATTTTCTTTTTATTTAAACAAAAAAAGTATAAAATTTTCTGTTTATGTGTTTCTTTAAATTTAAAAAATTTTAGTTTAAAAATAAAATCCTGATACTTTTGATTAGGAAGGAAATAATAATATAAATTATATAGGATATATATCTACATCTTTTGATTATACCCTAATTCTATATAGGAATAAACCTATTTATATTTTAAATTAAATAATTAAAAGAGGTTTATATAAAAAGGTATAACTTAATTTCTATCTAGTATTTACTAATTTGTTTTATATATAAAATATTAATTTTAATCTTAATAGGGCAGGTGATCCGATTGGTAATGGTGGTTCTCTGTAAAAGAATTGGTTTACAGCCGTAAAAGGTTCGATTCCTTTACTGCTCAATAATAAAATTAAATAAATTATAATTCAAAATTTATTATTAATACTACTAGTATTAGCTATTTTAAATCTAAATTAAAAATATTACCTCTTTAATAAAATAATATTAATATTTAATAGCTTAATTATTAGATTTAAGACTTTAGCATAACGGTTAATGCAATTCGCTCATAATGGATATTATAAGGGTTCAATTCCCTTAGGTCTTATTATATGTTAAATAATACTAAATTTAATATTAAGTTTACAATAATTACTACTTAAATAATTGTACTAATTTATAAAAATAATTTTAATTAAGATTAGTTTTATAATTAACAAAATTTAATTTATCTTATAAAATAAAGTTATTTTAATAAATTATAATTTATATTCTAATCATAAATAAAATTTTACTTAATTTTTTTATTTAATTTTATTATTGTTTCTTAAAATTTATATATAAAATATTTAAACTTTAAACATTAAATAATAAAAGAGACAGATATCATATTAAAATTTAACCAAATAATCATTTATTTAATCGTTTAATTTTATCTCATACTTAAAAATTTATGAATTTAAGGTAACTTTTTATTCTTATTTTGAATAACAAGATTCGAAATTAGTAACTTAAAATATAAAATTTTAAATTTAAATCTTAATAAAATTATTAAAAAATAATCAAATGTGATGGAAATTTTCAGTTATAAAATTTTATATCCATTATAGGGTACTTGGTCGAGTCTGGTTTATGGCGTTCGTCTTGAAAACGATTACTTCTAAAAAAAGTCGTGAGTTCGAATCTCACAGTGCCCGTAAAAACTTAAAATTTAAAATTTACCTAGAATAAAATTTGAAATCAAATTTTCATTGATAATTCTATTCAACAAATACAAATAAATTAATAATTATATATATTATTAAATTATAATAAATAATAAATAGGATTATTTTTAATATAAAAATATTACGATATAAAACTCTATTTTTATAAATAATATAACTTTAAAACATAAATAAAGTATAAATATACAAATTATGTTTGCTTAATAAAGCATTGTAATTTATTATTCTAAGTAATTATACTTATTGTATCTTCTTCTTAATTTAAATTTTAAGAAAGATATTTTAATAGAGAATTAAATTAATGCATGGTAGAAGACAAACTGGCTGGTCGCTTTTTTTGGGAAGAAGTATGTAGCGTGTTCGAGTCACGCCTACCATATTTAATAATTAAACATCTAAATTATATATACAATGGTATATATTTTTAATAAAATTTAAAATATAAGGTCTTATGGCTGAGTGGTTTAAGCGAAGTACTGTTAATACTTTTTACAAGGGTTCAAACCCCTTTAAGTCCTTAAAATAATGTAAACTTAAAATAACGATTCTATTTAACTGTTATTAATATTTTAAATATATATTTAAAATTTAGATATATTAAGGTTAATGTAATAATATATTAACTTATTAATATTTTACAAAATTTTTATAATATTTAATTTATTCTAAAAGAAGAGTTATAATTGAAAATAAATATTATATTAGGATTGAGTTTAAATAAAGTTAATAAAGCGAACATGTTGAAATTTGGTAAACAATCTCCTCTTAAGCAGGAGTGGAAGTGATTCCTTAAGAGTTCGAGTCTCTTTGTTCGTAATCGTGTTTCAAAGATAGTGTTAAATTAATTTAATTTTAGGTTTAAATCTTAAACCCTCTGGTTAAACAATTATTAAATATTATATTAGTACAAAATTTGTCAAATCTTACAAATTATAAAGCGAGATAGTGTAATGGTTTGCACAACAGTCTCATGAACTGTTAGTTTGGGTTCAATTCCTGATTTCGCTAAATATTTAAATAAAGATCCTTTCGTATAGTGGTTCGTACGGCTCCCCTTCAAGAAGCAAGTATCAGTTCAATTCTGATAAGGATCGTAAAATTTAAATTTATACCTTTACTAGTTTTAATTAACTTATAAAAATTCTATATAATAATTTCTTATTCAGTATTTAAAATTCTGAAGTAAGATACCCTCAATATCTCATTTATATTATAGTAGTTATTAAAATACTATATAAGCTTACTTTTTCTACTTTATATATACCCAAATTTCTCTCTACTTATTGTTGACATTGGGAATATTTAACTATAACGTAAATAAATTTAAGCAGAGATAATTCTTTAAATTAAGAGCATCAAATTACATATAAAATAATGCCACAATTAATACCATTTTATTTTTTTAATCAAATAATAATAGCATTTATAGTATTATTCTCTATAATCTATATTTTATCTAAATACGTTTTACCTCAATTTACTTTACAACAAGTAATTAGAACTTATATTACTAAATTAAGTAAAAAATTTTAATATTTAATAATATTTTATCAATATAAATATAAATATTTATATGAGTATCCCCCACTAATTGTACAATTTACTTGTATAATCTTTATATAAGAAAAATAAAAAAACAAAATAATATATAAAATATATATGCATTTATTAACAGTATCTAAAAAGAAAATTCAAATATAAACTATGAATCTATCAATAATATTATTTTTAATAGGTATATTAGGTTTTATCCTAAATAGAAAAAATATAATACTTATGATCATAGCTATAGAAATAATGCTACTAGCTGTAACGCTATTAGTATTAATAAGTTCTTATGGTTTTGATGATAATGTAGGACAAACCTTTAGTATCTATATAATTTCAATAGCAGGTGCAGAGTCTGTTATCGGTTTAAGTATTCTAGTTGCTTACTATAGATTAAGAGGAACTATATCACTTAGAACATAATGTATCTTTCAATTATTTTTTTACCTTTATTAGGATCACTAGTATCAGGTTTACTAGGTAGAAAAGTAGGAATTACAGGTTCACATTTTGTAACTTGTACTTGTCTAATCTTATCTTCTTTATTAATGACTATCGCTTTTTATGAAGTTGGTTTATGTGGTTCACCTGTTCATATAAAATTAGGTAGTTGGGTAGAATCAGAGTTAATGTCAATATCTTGGGAATTCTATTTTGATCAGTTAACAGTATCTTTAGGATTAGCTGTATTATATTGTTCAAGTTTAATTCATATTTATAGTATTGATTATTTATCTTCTGACCCTCATAATCAAAGATTTTTCTCATATTTATCAGCCTTTACTGCAGGAATGTTATTATTAATATGTGGAGGTAACTATTTTGTAATGTTTGTAGGATGGGAAGCAATTGGAGTAGTATCCTATTTATTAATTAATTATTATTTTACTAGAATACAAGCAAACAAAGCAGCTATTTTAGCCTTTAGTATGAATAGAGGAGGTGATATGCTAATGAGTATAGGATTTTTTGCAATATTTGCAATATTTGGTTCTTTAAATTATTCAATAATATTTTCATTAGTACCATATATTAATGAAACAGCAATAAGTATAGTAGCATTATTATTATTAGGTGGTGCTATAGCTAAAAGTGCTAATATTCCTCTTCATTCTTGGTTACCTGGTAGTATGGAAGCACCTACCCCAGTTAGTGCTTTACTACATGCTGCTACACTAGTTACAGCAGGAATTTATTTATTATTAAGGAGTTCACCCATATTAGAATTTAGTCCTACTGCTTTATTAGTAATAACTTTAATAGGAACTACTACAGCTTTCTTTGCAGCTACATGTGGATTATTACAAAATGATTTAAAAAGAATAATTGCCTTTAGTACAATCTCTCAATTAGGATATATGATGATGGCTATAGGTATAAGTCAATATAATGTAGCTTTATTACATACAGTAAATCATGCTTTCTTTAAAGCATTATTATTCTTAGGTGCAGGTGCAGTAATTCATTCGTTTGCAGACCAACAAGATGTAAGAAGAATGGGAGGACTGATTAAATTCTTACCTTTCACTTATTCAGTAATGTTAGTTGGATCTTTAAGTCTATTGGCAACACCTTATCTAACAGGATTCTATAGTAAAGATTTAATCTTAGAATTAGCATATGGACATTATAGCTTTAGTGGAATGTATGCATTTATTTTAGGTTCAATTACCGCAGGTATAACAGCCTTTTATAGTTTTAGATTAATTAGTTTAGTTTTCTTAACTACTCCTAATGGTCAAAAACAATCTTATTTAAATTCTCATGAATCTAATATAGCAGTTATTATCCCATTACTAATTTTAGCTTTATTTAGTATTTTCTTTGGTTATGTTTTATCTGACTTATTCGTTGGTGTAGGTTCAGATTTCTTTGGTAATTCTCTATTTATTCATCCAAATAATATTTCTATTATTGAAGCAGAATTCTCTATTAATCCTTTAATTAAATTATTACCTGCAATATTAAGTTTAACTGGAGCTACTTTAGCTATATTATTATATCATAAAGCGCCTGAATTTATTCTAGGCTTAACTGAATCTTCTTTAGGAAGAAAAATTTATAGTTTCTTAATTGGGAAATATTATTTCGATGTAATTTATAACCATTATATTGTTTCTGCTGGTTTACAGCTTGGTTATACCATTTCAAAACAACTAGACAGAGGAGCTATAGAATTATTAGGACCTTATGGTTTATCTAAAACATTTACTAATACTGGAGTAAATATTGCTAAATTAGATACAGGAATAATTACTACTTATTCACTTTATATTACAATTGGTTTACTTTCTTTATTATTCTTAGTATTTGCGCCTGTATTAATAGATACTTCTATGATTAGTGAAATAAGATTAATTATTATTTATTTTGCTTCATTAATTTTAGTATTATCTCCTAATAGAATTTAATATTTAAATATATATCTTCTACCCTTATCACTTTTTATTTATGATATTTAATTTATAATATTAACTTTATTTAAAACAAATTCTTTAATTAGAAGATTAAACGTAAGTTTAAATAATTTATTTAGTTTAAACCATAATCCCCTTCCAATAATTTAACTTTCATCTAATTATATTATGTTATAATAAATATAATACAATTTAATGAGTTTACTTATATGAAATCTTTTAAAGTTTAATTATTAGTATTTAATCTATTTTAAATTGTGTTTATTTCTAAATAAAATTAATTAAGTATTATAAAAATAAAATTAACTATAAATATCCTATCTCAATTATTATTTAAATTTAAAGAATATTTTATATCCTAATTCTTTAGCATATTTGGTGCAGTGTTTGTTTACTAAACAAGAGCATATAGGTTCAACTCCAATAATAAATTATAAAATTAAAATTTTAAACCCAAAATCATATACCACCTTATATTAAATTTAGGATTATTTTTAAAGATAACATATTGATTAACTTATCTATTATATTTGGGTAAATTTTTAAAGAATTTATTTAAAAGAGATTATATTTGTATTTAAATAAAAAGGTATAAAATATATGTAAGGATTTTACTTACAATTTTAATTTAAACAAATAGTGAAGGATCTTTATTTACTATTGAGTTATAATAAGAAGTTAAATTATATTTTCTATAATATAATCTTTATTAAAGAGTTATAATATTTTTTACAAATATAAAAATAAACAATAAAATACAGTTAAAATTTCAAAATTTATACAAATGAAACAATTCTTTGTTTTATCTCCTTTAAGTCAGTTTGAAGTAACTAGTTTAATAGGTTTAAATGCACCAATTTTAGGTCATTTAAATATTACTTTAACTAATTTAGCTTTATATGCTTGTTTTATCTTATTAGTTGTTATAGGATTACATTTCTATGGAAATAATGATTCAAATTTAATACCAAATAAATGGTCAATTTCTTTAGAATCTTCTTATGCAAGTTTAAGTTCAATGGTTAGAGAACAAATAGGATCTCATAATGAAGTGTACTTACCTTTCATTTATTCTTTATTCTTCTTTATTTTAGTGGGTAATTTAATTTCTAATGTTCCTTATTCATTTGCTGTAACAGCGAGTGGAGTAGTATCTATAGGTTTAAGTTTAACTATTTTTATTGGGGTAACTATTTTAGCTTTCTATATACATGGTTTAAAATTCTTCTCGTTCTTTGTACCGGCAGGTACACCATTAGGATTAGTTCCATTATTAGTTTTAATTGAATTATTATCTTATTCAGCTAGAGCTTTATCATTAGGAGTTAGATTATTTGCTAATATTGTAGCTGGCCACACTTTATTAAAAATCTTATCTACATATCTGTATCAGTTATTTACAGGAAGTATTATTGTTGCTTTAATTACTTTAATTCCTTTTGCGATTTTCTTAGGTTTAGTAGGATTAGAAATTGCAGTATCTTTAATCCAAGCTTTTGTATTTACATTATTAGTTTGTTCATATTTAAAAGATGCTATCGAACTACATTAGTCGCAAATTTTTCTAAATAATGATAAGTTTATAATAATATAATATTCTATATTCCCCTTTACCTTCTTTTTACTAATATTAAATATAATAATTTATATTTTTTTATATATATTTAATTTTAATTAAAGTATGAAAAACATAAAGAAATCTAGAAACTTAATTTTAAATCTTAAATTTTCTTGTTTTAATGTTAAATTTGTAATTTAATTTACATTATCGATAGAACAATCTTTCTTTAAAAGTAGTTGAAAATAGGAATAGTGTTCAATGGTAAGATAAGACAATTGCTAATTGTTCGGGTGTTAGCAGCCCTTAGGTGTTCGAATCACCTCTATTCCGATATATAATAAAAAGTTAGTTAATATTGAAAATATATAAAAATTAATCAATGATTAAATTTAT